ATTTTCTGAATTCGGGCCAAGCAATTGGATCTAGTAAACAAGAAGAAAATCTTAGTATTTTTTATTTTACTCGGGAGTTCAAATCAAGTTTGTCCCTAAAAGAAATAACTAAGTTTAAGTTATAGTATAAATACGTTTCTTATATTAATTAAGTATGCTAAGTATAATGAGACTTTTTTATTTTTTTACAAACCAAGAAACGAACAAGAAAGAATAAATATAAATAATAAGAAATGACACTTCTATCATCTATCAGAGGAGTGGAAATACCCCGTTCTTTTCTATTCCGATTGTTGTTGCTTCAATAACAAGGTTTTCAAATCCAATAAATCATTGGATCTATGATTCGTTAGAAAAAAACAAGCATGAAAGAAATGGCCTGGCCTGGTCAGTACCTAGCCAGGCCGGGGGATCAAAAAATCGTTCAAACGAAAGAAAGGTTCTTTCCTTTTTTTTCTATGGGAAATATCCTCGGTATCGAAATGGAATTCAAATGGAATTACTAATCAAATGAATCTCTATCTAAATTAGAGATCTAATGAGTCTCTATAGTCTATAATAAAAAGTCTAGAATAAAAAAGAAAGACTTTTTATTTTATTTAATGCATAATCATACCAGGTTAATTCTCCTTTTTCAAGTGGGAGAGATGGCTGAGTGGACGAAAGCGGCGGATTGCTAATCTGCTGTACGACTTATTCGTACCGAGGGTTCGAATCCCTCTCTTTCCGTCTCCTCCGATGACTTGATATTTGCCTTTACAAAATAAAAAATCCGAACCCTTTTTTCTGATTTTATCATAGTTCAATGTCTAGAATAGAGAAAATCATAACATGGAACTCGAGCAAGGAAAATAAAAAAACGCCTTTTTTTTATTCCTCACGTCCAGGATTCCGTCCTGGATCATTAGATAGGAATCCGAAGATGAAGAGAGAAACAAAGAATATCACTACTGTGTAAACGAAGAGTTTGAGAGTAAGCATTACAAAATCTCCAAGATCAATCAGGTTTGGAAAATAAGGGGAATAGATTATCCATTTTTAGTATTTTGTTTGACATCAAGAAATGAAGTGCTTTCTACAAAAGAAAGTCATTTTCAGAAATACATTTGGAATAAGATTTTTTTACCAAAATTCTCTTTCATGCCCCATCTCTCTATATATAATTGTAATTTAGGGGACCCTAATTAATACTAATAGGGTCCTTGGTCATTGAAAGTTCGGGATATAGGAGGTCCCAAAATTTCCATGTGTGAATCGAGGGTCCTAATGTAAAACTTATCGTCGCTTATCAATTAAATTATTAGAATCTTTTTTCTCCTAAAAATTGAGGAATGCTTGTAAGAAAGGAGTCAAAATATCATCGAAAACTGACAGCAGCTTGCCAAACAAGGGCTAAGAGCAAAAAGAGCACAGGTATGACTGGCATAACATCTACGATTGGATTCAAAAAAGCGTAAGCCTCGGGCAATTTAGCGAAAACAAAACTAATTGAATGAAGGGCAAAATTAAGACAGATACAGATCAAACTAAAGATATTCAGCATAACAAACATTTCCTTCTTGGAGATAATTGTATTTTGATTGCGTGATAGAAGGAAAAAAAGTAAAGTAATAAGGTACACCAAAAATCTTTATTTTTCTTTGAATCACCCAATCAAAAAGCCTTCCATGCTCAAACGAGAGTAGAAGGAATCATACTTTCATACATTATCTTAATTGAATTCTATGTAATGATCAATAAATTCTGTTGGATTCTACAACTACACGTGTTAAATCCTAGCAATAATCCAATCTATTTCCTAGAGATTTGAGCGAAAATTGACATTGACAAATACCTATATCATATCTTAGTATGAAAGATAAGCCTAAATGGGGCGTGGCCAAGCGGCAAGGCAACGGGTTTTGGTCCCGATATGCGAGGGTTCGAATCCTTCCGTCCCAGGGCAGTCTGATTCGAAACTATAACTATTTGGTAAGAATCGGCTGCTTCTATTTTTTAAAATAGACAGGTTATGTTATCCGCCTTAGAATTCTCCAGCCAACGAAATTTTGTTTACCTGGACATATGGAAAAAGAAAGTGAAAGTATCAAATATAGATTGCTATGAACCTATTGAGCCAATGACTATTCATGATTTCATAATTGAATCAATTCGATACGAATTTCAAACTAGGGGCGTGTTATGGTAAAACTTCGTTTAAAACGATGTGGTAGAAAGCAACGTGCGACTTGAAGGACATGATCATCTGTGGATTCTTACATCCACCATTTTGTATAGGAATAAAGATGCTCTTGGCTCGACATAGTTTGTTCTGTTCCACTAGACCAACCCTTTTTTGCTGGGTTGGAAATAATCCTTGATGGAGCTCGAGCAGAAAGTAAAGTATTTATTCATTTCTCAGGGATAAGGATCTAGGGTTAGTGTCAATCAATAAGTAGGAACAACTTCGTAAGTATCTCTTCACTATCAAAATCTAAAACAGTCAAATTCACCAAAAGTTTCGAGGAAATTTTGTTGGAAGTGAAAAAAAACTATTTTGATTTCGATCATAACAAAAGTATATAACAGGCGAATCAACCGTTCGTATGATTCTTCGATATAAAGAAATATCAAAAAGGACGTTGCTGCCCTTTTGAAACGATTAAAGATCACCGAAGTAATGTCTAAACCCAATGATTCAAAGCAAAGATAAAGGATCCCAGAACAAGAAAACGCCATTTTTGAATTGTCTCAATCATTGGAATCAAAAAGGATTCTAAATGAGACAAAGAAAATGAAGTAGAGACCGCTCAATAATCAATAAATGAAATGATTACGTCTAAGGATTTTCTAGCTCTTTTAGAATTAGACAACTTGAGTTATGAGTACGGATGATTTTTCTTTTTCGGGACGGAAGAAAAAATGAATCAAAGCATAGTAATGAATTTGGGAATTGTATAGATCGATTTGGAACTATATAATTCAAATCATTCTTTCTCGAGCCGTACGAGGAGAAAGCCTCTCATACGTTTCTACGGGGGGGCATTGTGCATCTATATCTATCCCAATGAGCCATCTATCGAATCGTTGCAATTGATGTTCGCTCCGGAAGAGAAGGAGGAGATCTCGGGAAAGTGGGTTTTTACGATCCGCGAACGAATCAAACCTATTCAAATGTTCCCGTTTTTCTATATTTTCTCGAAAGGGGTGCTCAACCCACAGGAATTCTGCATGATATTTCAAAAAAAGGACTTTTTAAGGAACTTCGGGTTAATTAAACGAATTTAGAATCCATGATAAAGGGGATTTAGGACTGGGTTGTCCTCTCTTCGTAAAGAAGTAAAGAATCCTTTTTCTTTTTGTTTTTCTTGACTTTCGTAATTACATATCATATAATAATTCGATGAACCTAGTATTGGTATTGTAGGTTCATCCAACTGTTCTATATTAAGGGTTCAATAACCCCTAAGAACAAATAAAATAACAAAATTTAGTAATGGGAAGGGAGGCCCATAAGAGTTATATGTTCTATCTTGTCAAGTGTATTGCTACGGAAGTGGTGAAGCTTCATCAATTAATGGGTGGGTTAGTAGCTTGCTACTCCACCACCTTGGGGAAAATAGTTATATTTATTTTGGACCCGACTTGTTCTTTTTTTGCGGCTTTCGGGAAGGTTCTATGGAGACTTTTTGCGTGGGCTTGCTCGTGTATAACAATTCTAGTAGCTTGCTCCATCTCGCAAGCATCTGGGATTTCCCCGTATGCAACGATTGAGCGGCCAGTGACTCTTTCAGAGCAACTGGATCAGATAGACCGACAACTGGAAAGTAAGCGGTGTTTGGTGGGTAAAAACCGGTTCATTTTACGAGAAGCGTTAAACCGCGCAAATCAACTTCAAATATTATTACGCACGACCTCAATCGGCTATGATAATAATGGGGTTCTTTCCTATGAAGACGGGGTAGAGCTCGATACCTACCGTCAGACCGAAATGCAAATAGCTGGTCAACTGCAATGGGAAGAGAGCAATCTTACAACCGAAATTGATGACTTGAAGGAAAAGCGTCACCGCTTAACCCTGGGTGCGCGTAACCTTTCCTTTCCAAGCGCAGGTACTCAATGTACCCCTACTCAATGTGTGAGATGGGAAGACCCGTTTGAAACTCCCACAGTAAGAATTGTTGGCAATGAACCATTAACACCTGTCAGCTACCTTAATGAACCCCAAAGGATTCATAAGGGCAGGCGCCTTATTGTCCCCGCCGGTCAGGAAAATCTCGCTCTAAAAAATTTAGAGCCAGCCTGGCAAAGGCCTCCTGGACTGCTGTGACAGGTATCTGAATGGGAAAAGTGAGCTTTCCGCTATCAAATTTCGATAGCGAAAAACAAACAAATTTCCATCCGTTTATATAATAGCCCTGTCAGAAAATTCTCCAGAGAAATTTCTGGCGGGGCTGCTCTTTGGATAACTTCCTAAAAGAGGACCTTCACCAGTCCTCGAAGAAATAAACCGAATCCTGATACTGGAATCTTCGAATTTCTCGGCACTAGAACCTTCAACTCCGCCGAATCTATTCACCATGGTAGGCGTCAACCATGGCGGAATGGGAGCTACTCTGAGGCAAGTCTCGGAGTATAAGGTCTTGAAGAGATACTTCTTCAAATCACGAATAAAAAAAAAAGGACCTCTTAACAGCAACCGAGGTACAGTATGAAGAATTAGATTCCAAAGTCAATAGGGGTCATGCCTCGCTACTTGCCTCCTTACCCGTGGTGAGTGGGTGTGAAACTTGTGATGTCTGGAAATGCTTAAAGAGACTCGTTGGCTCGTATATGTCAGAGGATATCTGCCTCCTAAAATTAACAAAAGAGAACATTCGCAGCCTATAAAGAAAGAAGATCTTGAGATCTTAGAAAAACGCGGGAGAAAAAGGACTCTGATATAGCATATAGCAGAGAGTGTGTTGACTCGGAGGGCTCTCGCTATTCCCCCCGTCCTGGGGTTAGGTTGAGAGCAAGTAAGTTCGTCAAGAGCCCCGACCGAGCAAGGAATCCTGATATCAGTGCGCCTCCTTCTCTCGGTCCTTCCGGTTCAGTAAATAGGCTCCCTAGCGCTCCGGGGTAGCACGATATTGATTAAAGAATCAAGGTCGAGTTGAAAGTTAAGGGGCATGGTTTGATTCCATTTTGGTGTACTATTGGCATGTTGACAATAGTGTATTGATCAAATATAATTAGATCATGGATAAATCAAATTCTATTTGGTTTTATTTTTACTTGCCTTCATGCCAATGATGGGTTCCTTGGATTCGCTGTGCCACAAGAAGTCTCCTCTGAAACGGCAAGAGATCTATCTAGTTGCTATATTGACCGGGTAATTTATTCGATTTTCATTTGATTTGTTCAGTTTTACGTTTCTAATCGACTAGAAAATTCTTTTTTTTAGATTTCGTTGTGAGTTCCATTTTGTTATTTGTTGATGTGATCGTGCAATCTAATCTCTTTATTTTTGTTTGCTTGCGCTCGTATCTACGGATTCGAATTACCTTATTCGGGTTGCTAACTCAACGGTAGAGTACTCGGCTTTTAAGTGCGCCTAGAATCTTTTACACATTTGGATGAAGCAACGTATTCGTACATACCATTGGTAGAGTTTGTAAGACCACGACTGATCCTGAAAGGGGATGAGTGGAAAAAGCAGCATGTCGTATCAATGTAAAACTCTGAGAATACTTGATCCTTAACGGACAAAATCCAGTTTTTTTAGTATTCTTGTACCGGGACAAACTAAATTCACGGTTGGGTCGATTGAATAAATGGATAGAGCCCTCTGGTTCCAATTATAGGGAAGCAAAAAGCAACGAGCTTCTGTTCTGAATTCGAATTATTACCCGATCTAATTAGATGTTAAAAATGGATTAGTGCCTGGTGCGGGAAAAGGTTCTCCCATAAGTGGATTATACCCCCCTTTTTTTTTTATGAATCCTACTTATTTTCTTTCTACCTCCATTCGATTATCTATGGAGTGGAGATTCATGTGTATCAGAAACGGTATATTGATAAAGAGAAATTATTCCAAAGTCAAAAGAACGATCGGGTTGCAACAATAAAGGATTTCGAACCATCTCGGTATTTTATAACGAACACAAACCGAGTGGATGGAAAAAGATAGGATCCATTGATTCGCTTATCTGTTCTCACCGAGGTATTTTCTTACTATATACCCTGTTTTGACTGTATCGTACTATGTATCATTTGCTAACCCAATAAACCCTTTGCTTTTGTTTCAAAGCGAATTTCAAATGGAGGAATTACAAGCAGATTTAGAAATGGATAGATCTCAGCAACAAGACTTCCTCTATCCACTTCTTTTTCAGGAGTCTCTTTATGCCCTTGCTCAGGATCATGGTTTAAAGGGATCCAGTCCTTACGAACCCGTGGAAAATTTAGGTTATGACAATAAATCCAGTTTACTGCTTGTGAAACGTTTAATTAGTCGAATGTATCAACAGAAGTGTTTGATTATTTCAGCTAATGCTTTTACCCCCCAAAAATTGTATTATAAAATGGTATCCGCAGGATTTGCAGTTATTTTGGAAATGAAATTCTCACTGCGATTAGTGTCTTCTCAAGAAGGCAAAGATCCACAAAAATATCAGAATTTACGATCAATTCATTCAACATTTTCCTTTTGCGAGGATAAATTATCACATTTAAATAATGTGTCAGATATACTAATACCCTATCCCATTCATCTGGAAATCTTGGTTCAAAACCTCCGCTCTTGGATACAAGATGCTCCCTCTTTACATTTATTCCGACTCTTTCTCCACGAGTCTCGTAATTGGGGTAGTCTGATTACTCAAAAGAAATCCATCTCTTTTTTTTCAAAAGAAAATCAAAGATTCTTCTTGTTCCTATATAATTATCATGTATATGAATGGGAATCCCTATTCATGTTTCTCCGTAAACAATCTTTTTCTTTACGATCAACATCTTTTGGAAACCTTCTTGAGCGAACATACTTCTATGGAAAAATGGAACATCCTCCCGGAATATTTCGTAAGGATTTACAGAATATCCTATGGTTGTTCAAGTATCCTTTCATACATTATGTCAGATATCAAGGAAAATCCATTCTGGCTTCAAGGGGAAGTTTTCTTCTGATGAATAAATGGCGATATCACATTGCCATTTTATGGCAATGTTATTTTTACTTGTGGTCTCAAGCAGATAGAATTCATATAAACCCATTTTCCAATTCCAATCATTCCTTCGAGTTTTTGAGTTATCTTTCAAATGTACGGCGAAATCCTTCAGTGATAAGGACGCAACTGCTAGAAAATGCATTTCTAATGGAGATTCCTAGTAAGAAGTTTGATACCCGAGTCCCAATTATTCCAATGATTAGATCATTGGCTAAAGCGAAATTTTGTACTGGTTCGGGTCATCCCATTAGTAAGCCGATTCGGGCCGATTTATCAGATTCTGATATTCTCAATCGATTTGGTCGGATATGCA